TAGTTTGTCTAAAATCTCTAATAATAAATTAACGTGAACATTTAGTTTTAAGTTTTTATTTTTAAATTCATGCTAGTTTATTTCATACATAATAGACTGAAACCCAGTTAGAATGTTATTTATTTTTTAAAATATAGATATTCAATTATGGTATTTTTCATTATAAGTGAATATTAAATAAGAGTGTTATTTAATTCAATTTAAATTTAAATTATTTAATAAATATACTCTCTTAATATAAGTGTGTTATTATTAAACATTAATCTTTAATTGTTAAATTATATTTTAATTATTTTTTTATATATTAATATAACTTTTATTAAAAACTTAAATTAATATATTAAAAAAAAAAAAAAAAAAAAATTTAATTTAATAAATTATTTCTAGTTTTGATATTTATTTTTAAATTTATATTTATATTAGAATTTTCTAAAATTTAATTTAAGTTAAATACTAAATTAAATTAGTTATATTTAATATATAATTTTTATAATTTAATGAAATTTAATTTAAGTTAAATACTAAATTTGTTGTTTAAAATTTGTGCCAGCAGTCGCGGTTAAACAAAAAACAATTAAATAATTTTAATTAAAATTAAGATTAAGATTAAAATTTATTTTAATTATTGTTTAAAAGTGAAATTTTTTAATAATATTTAATATAATTAATAAATTAATTTGATTTTTAATAATTTTATAGAAAACTAGGATTAGATACCCTATTATAAAATTAAATTTATAAAAATTTAGTTATTAAAAGTTAAATACTTTAAATCTAAAGAATATGGCAGTATTTTAATCAATTTAGAGGAACTTGTTTATTAATTGATAATACACGATTAATTTTACTTATATTTTTTTTGTATATCGTTGTTATAAAATTATTGTATTTAATTTTTAATATATAACTTTTAATATATATATATATATATATAAAATATATCAAATCAAGATGCAGAATTTATAAGAATATTATGAGTTACATTTAATTATAATATTGAATGATTTTTTGAAAATAAAAATTTTAAATTGGATTTAAAAGTAATTATAAATAAATTAATTTTAATGATTAAAGTTTTAAAGTATGTACATATTGCCCGTCATTCTTAATTAATTTAAATATTAAATTTTTATATTTAATATTTCTAAAAAATTATTTTATTTTAATTTAAGACAAGTCGTAACATAGTAGATATATTGGAAAATGTATCTAGAAAATCAAATTAATCTAATTAGATTAGAATTTTATTTACATTAAAATTAAATTGTGCAAATCAATATAATTTGATAAAAATATAATTATTTAATTGATTATTTATTTATTTAATGAAATTAAAATATTATTAATTTTGGAAGTTTTAGTATATTTCAAAAAAAATTTAATTATTTATAGTTTATTATTATTGTAAAATAAATTTTTATTTTGTATAAAATAAAAATTTATTTTTTGTATTTTGTGTATCAAAGTTTATTAAATAAATTTATTATTTAATTAATATTCTTGAAATAAATTGAGTTAATTTTATTTTAAAATTATTGTTTAATAAATATTTTTAAAATATTTTTGGAAATGAAAAATTATTCGTATTTTATTATATCTAGTTTTTTAATAAATAAATTGAAATTATATATTTATTTATAAATAATTTAATTATTTGAATTATTTAAATATAATATATTATATTTAAGGGGATAAGCTTTTAAATAAATTTTTATATAAAAATTTATTATTTAAATGTAATATAAATTAAATTTTTATTTTAATTTAGTTTTTAATAAATTATTTTAGTTTTATTTTAATTTTTATTATTATTAAATTAATTTATTAAAAAAATTAAAATAATTTAATTTTTAATGTTATAATGATAAAATTAGTATAAATTTAATTAATTAATAATTGATATGTTTAAAAATTATAATTATGAATTAGACAAAATTAATTAAATTATTTTCAAATGTTTAATAAAAACATTTTTTATTGTTTTTTATAATAAATATAATCTGCCCACTGATAATTTATTGAAGGGCTGCAGTATTTTGACTGTACAAAGGTAGCATAATTAATAGTTTTTTAATTGAAAACTGGAATGAATGATTGAATGAAAAATTTTTTTTATTATTATTATTATTTATAATTTTATTTTTTAGTAAAAAAGCTAAATTGAAAATATTAGACAAGAAGACCCTATAAATCTTAAATAAATTTTTTTATAATTAATTAATATAAATTTATTGGGTTGGGGTGATTTAAAAATTTAATAAACTTTTTATTTATTAAAACATTGATTTATGATAATAAGATTTAATTTTGTTAATTATTAGAATAAGTTACTTTAGGGATAACAGCATAATTTTAATTTAGAGTTCTTATTTAAATTAAAGATTGTGACCTCGATGTTGGATTAAAATTAATTTAAATGCAAAAGTTTAAATGTTTAGTCTGTTCGACTATTAAAATTTTACATGATCTGAGTTTAAACCGGTGTGAGCCAGGTTGGTTTCTATCTATATTTATTAAGGTAAAATTAGTACGAAAGGATTGTTTTGAATTAATTATTTAATTTAATTTGAATAAAATTAACTATTTTGGCAGATTAAATGCATTAAATTTAGGGTTTAATTATATGGAAAATATGTCTATAGATAGTAATTTTTATAAGTTTTATTTATGGAATTTTATTAATTATTATGGTTTTAGTTAGAGTTGCTTTTTTTACTTTATTAGAACGTAAATTGTTAGGTTATATTCAAATTCGTAAAGGTCCTAATAAGGTTGGATTAATTGGCTTATTTCAGCCTTTTAGAGATGCTATTAAATTATTTTCTAAAGAATGGTTAAATTTAATTAAAATTAATTATATTATTTATTTGATTTGTCCTATGTTAATTTTAGTTAATTCAATATTTATTTGAATATTGATGCCTTATTTAGAGGAGTTGTATTTATTTAGTTTGGGAATTTTATTTATATTTTGTTGTTTAGGAATTAATGTTTTTTATATTATAATTTCTGGTTGATCTTCTAATAGAAATTATTCTTTTTTAGGAATATTACGTGCTATTGTTCAAGTAATTTCATATGAAGTAAGATTAATTATGATTATTATATGTAGATTGATTTTATTAATAGATTTTAATTTATTAATGTATATATATTATCAAAAAATTGTTTGGTTTGGGGTTTTTATATTGTTTGTGGTTTTTATATTTTCGGGTTCAATATTAGCAGAAACTAATCGTAGTCCTTTTGATTTTGCTGAAGGTGAGAGAGAGTTAGTTTCTGGATTTAATATTGAATATGGGGGTTCATTATTTGCTTTGATTTTTTTAGGTGAATATTCTATAATTATATTTATAAGATTTTTTTTTATTTTAATGTTTATATGTTCTTATTATGGTTCATTATTTTTGTTTTTAAAAATACTTGGTATTATATATTTATTTATTTGGTTGCGAGGAAGTTATCCTCGTTATCGTTATGATAAGCTTATATATATATGTTGGAAAATTTATTTACCTTTGTCTATATTTATTTTATTATTTAATTTTAGATGTTTAATATTTATTAAATAATTGAAATTTTTTTGGTATAAATTAATAGAATTATTTAATTCTTTTTTAAGTTTTCAAAACAAATACTTATACAAGTTCATTAATTATATAATTAGTTTATTTCATGTTTTATTGACAATAGGATTGATAATGAAAAATAAAAAGTATATAGTTGATAAGATTTGATTTATTATAATATATGGGTCTTCTACGGGGTTTCTTCCAATTCATGATAAAATAATAAAGATATTAACTATAGATCAGAATAAAATTTTATTGAATAGGAATATTGAATTTCCTATTATTATTTTATTAAATGAAATAGGTATAATAAATAAAATTATGATGGATGATACTAAACCAATTACTCCTCCTATTTTGTTAGGAATTGATCGTAAGATTGCATATGCAAATAGAAAATATCATTCAGGTTGAATATGGGGGGGAGTAGATATTGGATTAGCTTCAATGAAGTTGTCATTATCATTTAGTATATATGGATATTTGAGTGAGAATATTATTAAAATAGTGATTGTAATTATAAATCCTATTAGATCTTTTAGAGTAAAATATGGGTGGAAAGGAATTTTATCAAATTTATTATTAATATTTAACGGGTTATTAGATCCTTTTTGGTGGAGAAAAATTAAATGTACAAGAATAAGGACTGTTAATACAAAGGGTAAAATAAAATGAATGGAGAAGAATCGATTTAAAGTGGAATTATTGATTGAGAATCCTCCTCAAATTCATTGAACTACTTCTGTTCCCACATATGGAATTGTGGATAAAAGGTTTGTGATTACTGTAGCTCCTCAAAATGATATTTGACCCCAAGGTAAAACGTAGCCTATAAACGCAGTTATTATTATAATAAGCAGAATAATAATTCCTACAAATCATGTTATTGAATTTATGTATAGGTCGTAGTATATATTTCGTCCAATATGAAGATATACTATAATGAAAAATATAGAAGCTCCATTTGCGTGTAAAATTTGTATTAATCATCCTTTATATACATTATGGTTAATATGATTAATTCTTTCAAATGCTAAATTAATTGAGGGGCAGTAGTTTATTGAAAGAAAAATTCCTGTAATTAATTGAATTATTAATATTATTCCTAAAAGAGATCCGAAATTTCATATAAATGAGATATTTGATGGAGATGGTAGATTAATTATTGATCTGTTAATTATTTTAATAATGGGATGAGTTTTAAAGATAGATTTGTTTATATTTAAGTTTTTCATTAGTTTAATTTTCGTAGAGGTCCTTTTTTAAATTTAATTATAATTGATGTAATAATTAATATGTAGAAAAGTATAAAAATAATAAGAATTATTATGTTTATAAGTTGGAAATTAGTGATTTTTATTAGTGAGATAGAATTGAATTTAATTAGATTGAAGTTATATTGATTATTGATTAATCTAATTATTGTATTGAGTTTAATTTGAATAATATTAATTATAATTGTAATTAAGTTAATTATTAATAGGAGTTTGATATTTAATTTAAATGTGAAATTTGAGTTGATTCTACACATATATGTAAATAAAATTAATAGGCCTCTGATAAAAATAATGAATATAATATAGGAATATCAAAATGTTTTTATATTAATTCCTATTAATAATGTTCTTATAATTAATTGAATTATAATTATTAAATTGATAGTTATAGGGTGATTAACAATAATGAATATAAAATTAATTAAGAATATTATGTTTATAATTATTATTTTTATTATATCAAAAAATAGTTTAAAATTTAAAATTATAATTTTGGAGATTATGGATAAAGTTAGTTTTTTTTTGAAGTTTTAAAAGATACCTTTTTTTTGATTTACAAAATCAATATTTTATATAAATTATTAAAACTTTGTTAATATTGTTTATTTTGATTTTTATATTGGGAGTTATTTCTATTATTATTAATCGTTTTTATTTACTAACTATGTTGTTAAGATTGGAGTTTAGAATAATGGGTTTATTGATGATTTTATTTTATTTATTATTATTTTTTTATAGAGAAATATATTTTATATTATTATTTATAGTTATAATAGTTTTAGGGAGAGTTATGGGTTTATTAATTTTGGTTTTAAATATTCGTTTTTTTGGTAATGATTATTTTTTAATAATAAATATTTTAGAGTGTTAGATTTGTTAATATATGTGTTTTTTATAATTTTTATTATAATTATAATGAATAATTGATGAATTTATATAAATATAATGAATATTATGGTTTTATTAATAATAATGAAAAATTTTAATAATTTATATTTTGTTAATTTTTCAATAAATTTTTCTATAGATTTATTATCTTGAAGATTAATTGTTTTAAGTATTTGGGTTTGTTTATTAATGATTATGGCAAGATTAAAAATTAATTTTATGAGTATATATAATAATTTTTTTATTTTTAATATTATTATTTTAATATTTTTATTGATTTTAATTTTTTTAAGTATGAATATTTTTATATTTTATTTATTTTTTGAAGTTAGTTTAATTCCTGTATTTTTAATAATTTTAGGATGGGGAGGTCAAGTTGAGCGTGTTCAGGCTGGTTTATATTTATTATTTTATACTTTATTTTTTTCTTTACCTTTATTAATTGGTTTAGTTTATGTTTATTTAATAAAAAATACAATGATTATTTATTTAATTAATAATTTAGATAGATTTTTGCTTTACATAATTTTAATGTTATCTTTTTTAGTTAAAATGCCTATATTTTTAATTCATTTATGGTTATTGAAGGCTCATGTGGAAGCTCCTATTGCTGGTTCAATAATTTTAGCTGGGGTTATATTAAAGTTAGGTGGGTATGGTTTAATGCGTTTAAGTTCTTTTGTTATAATAAATTGTTCATTAATAAATTTTTATTTTATATTTATTTCTTTGTTTGGTGGATTTATTATAAGATTAATTTGTTTAGTTCAGATTGATATAAAACTTTTAATTGCTATGTCTTCAGTTGTTCATATATCTATAGTAATTATAGGATTAATAAGAATGATGTACTGAGGTTTTTTAGGAGGTTTAATTTTAATATTGGGACATGGATTGGCTTCATCTGGGATATTTTCTTTGGCAAATGTTTTATATGAACGTTTAAGTAGTCGAAGATTAATTATGAATAAGGGTTCTTTATCTATTAATTCAATTTTTTCTATGTGATGGTTTTTATTAATTTGTTGTAATATGGCTGTTCCTCCTTCAATAAATTTATTAGGTGAAATTAGACTTATATTTTCTATTGTAAATTATTCTTGAGGGTTGATATATTTATTGATATTAATTACTATATTTGGTGCTATTTATAATTTATATTTATTTAGGTATACTCAGCATGGTCAGTTTATTTTGACTGTTTATAGTTATGTGAATATAAATATTCGAGAGTATTTATTGATGTTTTTACATTGATTACCTTTAAATGTTTTAATGTTAAAAATTGATCTATTTTGTTTATATTTAAATAGTTTAATAGTAAAATTTTGATTTGTGGAATCAGAGATATAAGAATTTATTTTAAGTTTTGAAAATATGTAAGTTTATATTTATTATGAATTTTTTGTTTTTATTTAGTATATTTATATTTTTATTGGGTTTATATTTTATAGTAATGAATTTGGTATTTATATTTGAATGAGAGTTATTTGAATTGAATTCATCTATAATTTTAATGTTGATTTATATAGATTGAATTAGGTGTTTTTTTATGGGTGTTGTTTTGTTAATTTCTAGAATGGTTTTTATATATAGAAAATTTTATATGGAGGGTGAGGTTAACTTGTATCGGTTCATGTATTTATTATTTTTTTTTGTGGTTTCTATATTATTGTTAATTATAAGACCTAATTTAATTAGGTTGATATTAGGATGGGATGGGTTGGGTATAATCTCTTATTGTTTAGTAATTTATTATCAAAATGTTAAAAGATCTAATTCTGGGATATTAACTGTTTTAATAAATCGTGTGGGTGATGTTATAATTTTAATGAGAATTGTTTGAATGATTAATTATGGAACATGAAATTTTATATTATATAATATGTACATAGTTAATGATTATCAAATGCAATTGGTGTGTTTTTTAGTTTTTATGGGTGCAATTACTAAAAGAGCTCAAATTCCTTATTCTCCTTGATTACCGGCAGCTATAGCTGCCCCTACTCCTGTTTCTGCTTTGGTTCATTCTTCGACGTTGGTTACTGCTGGTGTTTATTTATTAGTTCGTTTTTCTAATTTGATATATGGGATATTTTTTATAAAATTTCTTTTTATTTTATCTGTATTGACTATATTTATAGCGGGTGTTTCTGCTAATTATGAATTTGATTTAAAGAAAATTATTGCTTTATCTACTTTAAGTCAATTGGGATTAATATTGATAATTTTGAGAATTGGGTTAGATTTAATTAGATTTTATCATTTGTTAACACATGCTTTATTTAAATCTCTTTTATTTTTGAGGGCTGGTATTTTAATTCATTTGATAAACAATAATCAGGATATTCGAATAATGGGAAATTTAATTTATTATGTTCCTTTAGTTGTTGTTATTTTTAATATTAGAAATTTATCTTTATGTGGGATACCGTTTATAGCTGGGTTTTATTCTAAGGATATAATAGCAGAGGTTTTTCTGATGTATAAATTTAATTGATTAGTTTTTTTTTTTTTTTTTTTTTCTATTGGATTGACTTTGTCTTATTCTTTGCGTTTAAGTTGGTTTAGTGTTGTTAGATTTTTTAATATGGGGGTTTGTTTTAATTTATATGAAAATGTTTATATAATATTGAGAATATTTATTTTGTCGTTAATGTCTTTAATTGGTGGGTCTGTTTTTATATGGTTGATATTTTCTATTATACATTTGATTTATATAGATATAATTTTTAAATTTATAGTTTTATTTTTTATAATGGTTGGGATAATATTTGGTATTTTTATATATAAGTTAAATTATTTAATTTATGGGATAAATTTATATAATTTTATATGAGGGATGTGATTTGGGGTTAATTTATTTACTTATGGTGTTATTTTAAATTTTTTAAATAAAAGATTTTATATATTAAAGGTTTATGATTTGGGTTGATTTGAGGAGTTGGGTAGTCATGGTATTTATAAAAATATTATTAGTTTAAGAAATTTGAATTTATTTATTCAATTTAATAATTTAAAGAGTTATTTATTTGAAATATTTTTTTTATTATTAATTTTATTTTTAATTTTTTATTTAAATAGCTTATATAGTAGTGTAATATTGAAGATATTGAGGAATAAATTTTTTTATTTTAAATATTTATAATTTTAAAGATATTTTTACAGTGAAAATGTAATGTTTTAGATAAACTATATAAATAGAAATATAAATGATTATTTTCACTTTTTATTAAGTTAGAAGCTTAATTTTAGATATTTCTTAATTGGAAAATTTATTCAATTTTATCATTAACAGTGATATACCTCTTTTTGGTTTCAATTAAAATATGGGAAAGATTTAGATTCCAAATTTTTAAGTCGAAATTAAAATACAATTATTTGTTTCATATTAAGATAAATTAATTTTAATATTTTTTGATTGCAAATCAAATGTTTTTATTTAAACTATGATCCTAGATTTTTCAGTTTAGGATATTTTGTTTTCATTCATGGAATAATCCTAGGATTAGGATTAATATAAACAAATTAAATAACAGGTAAAAATTTATTGATATAGAATAATTGATAATGATAATAAAGGGAATAATAATTGAGATTTCAATATCAAAAATTAGGAAAAGAACAGTAATTAGGAAAAAGTGTATTGAAAAAGGAGTTCGTGGGGAGGATAGGGGGTTAAATCCGCATTCAAATGATGAATTTTTTTCAGTTATTAAAAATTTTTTTTTTGAAATAATAAATCTAATGGTAATTATAATAATTGATAAAAGTATGAATAATGAGAATATTATTATTATATTTATAATTATTTATATTAAAAAATTAAACATTTTGATTGGAAATCAAATATACTTATTATATTATATAAATATAAAGCTCATCAATATATAAATATGAATAGGAATAATCATACTACATCAACGAAATGTCAATATCAAGCAGCGGCTTCGAAGCCGAAGTGATGTTTATTTGAATAATGTAATTTAACTTGTCGGAGAGTGCAAATAATTAAAAATGTAGTTCCAATTAGTACATGTAATCCATGGAATCCAGTGGTTAGGAAAAATGTTGATCCGTAAACTCTGTCTGCTATAGAGAAAGATGCTTCATTGTATTCTATTCCTTGGATTATAGTGAAATATACTCCCAATAATACGGTGATTATTATTCTAATTATGAATTTATTTTGATTATTATTAATAATTGAGTGGTGTGCTCAAGTTACTCTAATTCCTGATGATAAAAGGATAAGTGTATTTAATAATGGAACTTTGAATGGATTGAATGGTGTGATGTTTTGGGGTGGTCATGATCTTCCGATTTCGATGTTTGGCGAGAGGCTAGAGTGAAAGAAAGTTCAGAAAAAGGATAAGAAGAAAAAAATTTCAGATACAATAAATAGGATTATTCCTCATTTTATATTTAGTGATACTTTTATTGTGTGGTATCCTTGAAATGTTCTTTCTCGGATTACATCTCGTCATCATTGGTATATAGATATAATGATGATTAAATTTCCTATGATTATTATTTCATTAAATGAATAATGAAATCATTTAATTATTCCTGTTATTATAATTATTGTTCCTAGGGCTCTCGTAATTGGTCAAGGTCTGGGTGTTACTAAGTGAAATGGATGATTGTAGTTGTTATTCATTAGTTATACTTCTGAGCAGTAAAGGGATGATAGGGTTATAAATACGTATGCTTGAATGATAGCTACTGATGATTCAAGGGTTAATAGGATAATTTGAGTTAAAATTAATAATCATAAAATATAATTTCTTAAGTTGTATTTTATTCTTCTTAATAATGTTATTAGTAAGTGTCCTGCGATTATATTGGCGGTTAATCGTACTCTTAATGTTAAAGGTCGAATTAAATTTCTAATTGTTTCGATTAATACTATAAATGGTATTAGAGCGATGGGGGTTCTTTGTGGGATTAAATGAATAAATATATGATTAGTATTATTAATTCATCCAAATATTATAAGTGAAATTCATATAATTAATCTTATTGTAAGGTTTATAGATATATGTCTTGAGGATGTGAAAATGTATGGGAATAGTCCTATAAAGTTATTTAATAAAATGAATATAAAAATTGATAGAAAAATTATAATAAAGTTATTATTTTTAATAGATATTTTTAATTCAGAAATTAATATATTAATAATTATATTTATTGAAATATAGAATTTGTTAGGAGTTAATCATATTCTTATTGGTATAAGTAATATAATTAGAATTGATCTAATTCAATTAAGTGATAGATTATTAGATGTGGATGGGTCGAATATATTAAATAGATTATTTATAATTTTAGTTTTATATTTTTGATTTTATTAAAATTTTTATTAAAGTTGAATTTTTTTTGATGTGATTTATTAAAGAATATAATTGAGTTTATTACTATGATTAGGGTGATAAAGTAGAAAAAAATAATTATTCAATTTATTGGGTTTATTTGAGGAATTTAAAGAATATTAATTTATAATGATTTAAATTTGACAAATTTATGTTATGTTTTAACTAATTCTTTCATTAGAAATAGATGTTAATTATTATTTTGTGGTTTAAGAGACCATTACTTACTTTAAGTTATCTAATGAGAAGTTTTTTATTCATTTAATGAAGTAGTTTATGTTAATTCTTTCTAGGCAGATTGGTATAAATGAGTGATTTATACCGCAGATTTCTGAGCATTGGCCGTAAAATACTCCTGGTTTATTAATTATGAAAGATACTTGATTTAATCGACCAGGTATTGCATCTGCTTTTGCCCCTAAAGAAGGGATGGTTCAAGAGTGAATTACGTCAGTTGATGAGATTAATGTTCGAATTTGAGTATTTATAGGTAAGATGATTTGATTATCTACATCTAGAAGTCGAAAATTTTGAGGGTTATAATTATTAATTATGTAAGAATCAAATTCGATTTTATTAAAATCTGAATATTCATAAGATCAAAATCATTGGTGGCCCATGATTTTTAGAGTAATAGATGGGAAATTTGTTTCATCAATTAAATAGATAATTTTTAATGAAGGGAGTGCAATATTAATTAAGAATAATCTTGGAATAATAGTTCAGATTATTTCGATTATTTGATTTTCAATTAAGTTGTTATTAATTAGTTTATTAATGAATATTATATATATAATGTATGAAATGAAGATTGTAATAATAGATAATATAAATATAGTATTATCATAGAAGAATGTTAATTGTTCTATTATAGGTGAGTTACTGTTTTGGATATTGATATTAGATCATGTTGCTATATTCTAAAAAAAGTTTAAACTTTATTAATGAAGCTTAAATTCATTGCATTAATTCTGCCATATTAGAAGTTTACTATTATAGGTAATTCATTGAATGTATGTTCTTGGGGTGGAGTTATTTGATATCATTCAATAAAGGATTTTATATTTATGTTAAATAAAATTAAGTTTTGATTTATTATTCTATTTCATAAAATAATAAAAAATAGGATTACTGCGATAAAGGATATAGATGATCCTGTTGATGAGATTAAATTTCAGGATAAGTATGAATCGGGGTAGTTTGAATATCGTCGAGGTATTCCTGCTAATCCTAGAAAGTGTTGGGGGAAAAATGTTAAATTTACTCCTATAAATATTACTATAAATTGGATTTGGAGTATTTTATTATTTAAACTTAGACCTCTAATTAATGGGTATCAAAATAAGAAACCAGCTATAATAGCAAATACAGCTCCTATTGATAAAACATAATGGAAGTGAGCAACTACATAGTATGTATCATGAAGGATAATATCAATAGATGAATTTGATAATATAATTCCTGTTAATCCTCCGATTGTAAATAAAAAGATGAATCCAATTGTTCAATTAATTATGGGTGAGTATGAAATATTGGATCCATTTAATGTTGTTAATCATCTAAAAATTTTAATCCCAGTTGGGATTGCAATAATTATTGTAATTGATGTGTAATAGGCTCGAGTGTCAATATCTATTCCTACTGTGAATATGTGATGTCCCCATACGATAAATCCTAGTAAACCAATTGATAGCATAGCATAAATTATTCCAATTGATCCAAATGATTCATTTTTTCCTCTTTCATTAATAATAATGTGAGAGATAATACCGAATCCAGGTAAAATTAAAATATATACTTCTGGGTGTCCAAAAAATCAGAATAGGTGTTGATATAAAATAGGATCTCCCCCACCGTTTGGGTCGAAGAAAGAGGTGTTAAGATTACGGTCAGTTAATAATATAGTGATAGCTCCTGCTAATACGGGTAGAGATAGAAGAAGTAATAGGGCAGTGATACCCACAGATCATACGAAAAGGGGGATGGAATCAAATGATATATTTTTTAGTTTTATATTAATAATTGTTGTAATGAAATTAATTGCTCCTAGAATTGATGAAATTCCAGCAAGATGGAGTGAAAAAATTGAAATATCAACAGCTTTTCCTGAGTGGAAAAGGTTGTTTGATAGGGGAGGATATACTGTTCATCCTGTTCCTATTCTTGAATCTATAAATATTCTTGAAATTAAAAATAGGATTGATGGTGGAAGAAATCAAAATCTGAGGTTATTTATTCGTGGGAAAGCTATATCAGGAGCTGATAATATTAATGGGACAAGTCAGTTACCAAATCCTCCGATTATAATGGGTATTACTATAAAGAAAATTATAATAAAAGCGTGAATTGTGACAATAGAGTTGTAAATTTGATCATTTCCTAAGAATGAGTTAGGAGTTCTTAGTTCAATTCGAATAATTATTCTTAATGATGTTCCAATAAGTCTTGATCAAATACCAAATAGAAAGTATAATGTTCCAATGTTTTTATGATTTGTAGAAAATAATCATTTATTTATTTAGTAAGGTGGCTGAAATTAATAGGTGATAAATTGTAAATTTATTTATAAATAGAAATATTTTCTTACTAATCTTATATTCAAAATGATTTTAAATTGCAAATTTAAAGGTGTATAATATACTAAGATTTAAAAAAAAATTTATTTATAATTTTGAAAATTATTAGTTTAATTTAACTTAAAATCTTAAATGTAAATGATTATTATTACCATAATTAGAAAATTAGAGTTGTAAAGAAAGTTGAAAATTATGAATTTAATGTTATTTATGTCTATATTAATGAATCATTTCATTTTTCTAGAATTTATTAATATCAGTGTATATGAAGGTTGAATATAAAAATATAGAATTGTTAGGGATGATATAATTATAATTATAAGAATTGTTAATTGATTATTATTAATTAATTGATTGAAGGTTATTCATTTGGGGTAAAATATTAAGAATGGAGGGATTCCTCCTAATGATAGAAAAGATATAGAAAATAATATTAAGTTTAATTTAAAATTGTTAAAATAAAATATTTGATTAAAATAATTTCTATTTATGTAGTTAAATATTATTGACATGGATATGATAATTATGAAGTATATTAATGTGTAAATATATCATAAGATTTCGTTTATTGAAATGGTTAGAATTATTCATCCTAAATGGTTTACTGATGAATATCCTAAGATTTTTTTTAGTGAATTTTGATTTATTCCTCCTGGGGCACTTATAATAAAGTTAAATATTATGAATATAATTATAAATAAAAATCTTGAATTTAAGTTTAGTAAAATTAATGGAATAATTTTTTGTAAAGACGATAAAATAAAAAAATTTATTCAGTTTAATCTTTCAATGATTTGAATATATCATAAATGAAAAGGAGCAGATCCTAATTTTATTAGTAGACATAAATTTATTAAATTAATTAATGATTGGGGGTTATTTTTTATATTTCATATGATAAGAATTAAAAGAAATAAGATCAATGATCTGATAGTTTGAATAATAAAGTATTTTATTATTCTTTCGGAAGAGAAAAGATTTTTTTTATTGATTAATGGAATAAAAGTGAATATATTAATTTCTATTATTATTCATATGATAATTCAGGAATTTGATGAAATGCAGATGATAATGGAAATTAATATAATTATTATTGATGATATTTTAGATAAATTAATTTTAATTTTTAAAAAAAAGATTTACTTTATGAGTGAAGTATGAGTTCACTAGCTTAAATTTAGCTTATTTTTAAAATAAAGATAATTATAAATTATATGATTAATTCTATCAGAATTATCCTTTTTCAGGCACTTTATTATATGCGAGTGTGATTTTGCATTAAAGATTTTGATTCTTTAGGTTTTAATTAAATTTATTGTATATAA